AAAGAATTCTTAGAAACAGAAAAAAAAAAAAAAGATCTTTTTAACTATTTTTTAATAATTAATAATTCATAGAATATGATTGATTTATGATTGAAGTATGTCGGAAGAGTTTTATTTATTAAACAGGTGCCGCTATAAGCATTTATATATCCAGCGCCCTTCCCCTTTATTCTATTTCTGGTTTTGTCAGGACGGCACAGGTCGTGCTCTCTATCAAAATTATAATTTTCTATTAAATTAAAATAATAAAAATGAAAGCACGAGAATTCCCTGAGAATAGAATATGAGCGATAGGCATCATATATAGATAAGATACCCTGATTATATATCTGTGTAAAAATTTTAGTTCGGAGGTTTACATATACTCATAATTGTCGTTATAATTGATATAATAATTGATATAGAAGGATTTTTTCTTTTTATTGAAAAGAAGAAATCCGGATTAGTTATCTATCAATTTCGATTTTCTTATCTCAGTAAGTAAATACAATTTGAGATTCAAATCCAAGAATCATTAATGAATTCACAGTTAACAAAAAGTTAACGGTTCCAATTTGTCGGGAGTTTCGGTTTTTGTTACTGAGAATTCGTATTGTGCATTTTTAAAAAATCAAAAAGAGTTTTTAGGTATTGGATGTTTTGAGATACTATACAACCAAGATGGATCCAATCTAATAAAAAAAGGTTTTTTTATTTAGTTTAGTAAATTAGTAAAGGGATTAACAAAAAGAGGCTTCAAAATACAAGTAGAATAAAAAAAAAAAAAGAAAAATTAAGTAACTCCCCAAAAAGCAAGTGGAATATTTTCATCTATTTTGTATCCTTTTGGCGGCATGGCCGAGTGGTAAGGCGGGGGACTGCAAATCCCTTTTCCCCAGTTCAAATCCGGGTGTCGCCTGATCAACAAAAGACTAGAATCCCCTATTCTGTTCTGCTGATATAATTCGACGAATTATTCACCAACATACATAAGCAAAGAAAAATGTTTATCCTTGCTTTATTATAAGTATACGGAGGTTTTTTATTTTAAACTTTATCTCTATAATCTGTATTATATAGAGTAGTTGTGAAAAGGTCGGGATATTTTTTGTATACAAATTTACGCGAGTCCATGAGTGCAACATTCGAGCATTCAATTAATATCCGATTGTATGGATAATTGGTTTTGCTAGAAAAAACGCAAACAAAAAATAATAATTTATTTTTCGGTAACCCCCAGTTTAAGAATGTAGTAGACTATCTCCCGATTATCCCTGTGAAATAATCAGTAGACGGTAAGGATTAAATCAAATAGAAAATATAGATATGTAATAGACCATAATTTATATTGATTCTATATTTTTATATCTTTTTTTAGATTTTTTTAGTAAAGTCTACAAAAGACAAAAGAAAGAATCCATTTTATTATTACTCTACGCTATATTAGTAACAAGGACCCCTTATTTGATTTGTCTTGATACTTCGAAGGATGTCACTGCTTATTTTGCTTGTACTTAATCTTTTCGGATTTTAGATTTTATTAGAAATTATAATCATATAGTACTTCATTATAGGTGTATTGGTTTATCAATAATAAGAATGGTGTATCGAAATCACCTTTTGACTCTGTGTTATTGATTCCACTATTATTAGTGAACCCTAATGGAATAACCTCTTCATATTTATAGAAATAGGATATATAACTCACATGGATATAGTAAGTATCGCTTGGGCTGCTTTAATGGCAGTCTTTACATTTTCTCTTTCTCTCGTAGTATGGGGTCGAAATGGACTCTAGAAGTAATACTAATTGAGTTAAGGAATCAAATTGCATCAATTGTTTTATAGATCATTTCTCACAAAATATTATTGAAATCAAATTGAAGTTTATCTTCATTTAGAAATTCCTATTAGAGTCATGTATTATTATATGAATAATACCCTTCCTTTAAACTTTAAATTAAACCGATATATCAATGATTTCCATTTCGATAAACGGAATCAACTTTTACCAGAATTCTACGTATCGTCTATTAACGGATCAATCAATTCTTTCTTAGGAATGTTCAAGACTCTTTCGTTTTCTATTATTCTATTTACTATTTTTTATTTTTATGATTTAATTCTCACGATTAGATAGATACAGGAATTCATATCCAAAATCATTCTAAATCTACGAATTAGAATCCTGAGAGTAAGAATCGCCTTTTGATTATTTCATATTGATCGGAATCAATAAAAATAAAATAGATGTAACAAAAAAATATAAATAGAAGAAATAGAATTGGGGTGTTATACGCAATATATAACGAAATTTATATCTACATAAAATATATGTAGATGGATCTATATTAGGCCTAATATATCTTTATACAATTACAATATATTATACACTACAATAAAAAGAATAGATAGTATGGTAGAAAGAAGGATTCATATATTTCTTTTTACCATACTATCAGATCCCAGAAAATACTGCCGATTTTAGTCCACTCATTTAAGACGAGACAAATGAAAAGTTAATTCAAATTAATTATTTTGTTAATTAGTTTGACTGATCGTTTTTACGTAAATAATAAGTAAAAAAGCAGTAGGAACTAGAATGAACAGTGCTGTAGCAATAAATGCGAGAATATTTACTTCCATAATCTCATCGTTTTTTATACTTTGTAATAAATAACTCGGGATTTAATCCCATAGAGATAATAAATCTTTCTCCTATAAATTCAATGGAATACAAATTCAATCTCGATGATATTGAATCGGATCACTATCATGAATAACAATATTTAATATTTGGGCTATCAAATCGATTCATCGTCGAGAATTGAATAGTATAACATATAAATATCTTTTATCCATACTGAATCCAAAATAAGATTCCTGGTACAATCAAAAATTCTTTATTTATTATCCTTTTCCATTTTTTTCTATAAACCTAACGTCTTCTTTTTACAATCATCGGATATGATGAAGTATCATCTAACCACCTTTCCTCTTCCTTTGGTAACAAACCGAAACAATAAACAATATAAGATAAGTTAAATAAAAAAAATAATATTCCACCAAACCAAATTCATTATTTTATTTAGTATTTGTTGTTCTTTCTTCAATGGACCCTTTAACTTTCAAAAAACGGTAAATAAAATAAAAAAAGGATCTCCGCTAATAAGTATCTTGTTTGATCTTTCTTTTACTTTTATTAATATCCCTTTCCTTCACTTAGTACTGTAACTGTAGTGGAACGCACCCATAAAAAGTTCAGTGTACAATTTGAATACGATAGATTATTTCATATTTAAATTAGTAATTTCAATTACACAAAATCTGAATCAGATCAGAGTAATTATGTTTAATTCATTTTGAATTAGATTAAGAAAGGAATTCCATTTAGATATTAGATATGTGTTCCCAAAAAACATATGATATTATATATACATGGATCAGAAGCAATCGAAAAAGCCAAACTCCGTATATATGGTCTTTCTTGGAATCCCGAATCTAATGGTACCAATAATAGATAATAGTAAGTACTAATGCACATATGTGTACCCCTGACCAACGGATATTACTTGAAAGAATAGGAATCCCCATATGATAAAATATGATAAAAAAAAAGAAGGATTACCTCTTTGGGAATAAGATTCCGACCCTTGTTTCGGTCCGCTTTTAACATAAAATAGAAAGACAACTTGATGTATTTATTGGATTCGTCGGGATTGACGGGGCTCGAACCCGCAGCTTCCGCCTTGACAGGGCGGTGCTCTGACCAATTGAACTACAATCCCAAGGAAATAAGGTTGTACCGCATCATTTTTATTTAGTTAAAATCGCCATGTTGTAAGAAAGAAGAGACATGAGTGATATATTGATATTCGCGTGAGTAGGTACTTGAGTGAAAGCGACAAGAACAGTGATTGCTTTATAGATAATTCTTTCGTTATTGTTAAATTGATTGATAATCAATCTGTCAATGAAAAACATAAAGTTTTTATTTACTCTTTTCTTTATACTTGCAATCCGGAGTCCTTAAGTCCTTAACAAAATTAAAATTTTTGGTAAAAAATTAAATAAAGTAAATATAACAGAAAATTTGACTTTTTTTTTGTTCTTTTGTATCATGCATTTATGAAAGATAAATAATTCTATTATATCATGATATGATATATTCACGAATTATTGGGCCGAGCTGGATTTGAACCAGCGTAGACGTATTGCCAACGAATTTACAGTCCGTCCCCATTAACCACTCGGGCATCGACCCAAGAAGAATCAATCGCTTTTAGGCTTATTGATAATCCACGATCAACTTCCTTTCGTAATACCCTACCCCCAGGGGAAGTCGAATCCCCGCTGCCTCCTTGAAAGAGAGATGTCCTGAACCCCTAGACGATGGGGGCATACCTACGTGATCACCATCATACTATGCTATGCTCATAGCATAGTATGAACAGTTTTTTGAAATTGTCAACATAATGAAATTATTTGCCTAGATCCAAAGTATCCTTGATGATTTCATCGAATTTTTTGATTCGTCATTCATAAATCGTTCATTTAAATAACATTTTACACTTTCTAGTTATATATAATATTACAATATCAATATATAAATAAAAAAAAATGAAAAAGATCAAAATAAGAAATAAAAATTACTAATGGATAGAAATAATACGAAAAGTAATAGGAAGTATTTTTTCGGGAAATTCTTTGTCCCCAAAACAAAAAGAGAATGAAATTCTATTTCTACTACTTTCATCTATCGATTCACCGATTGTTAAATTACGCCTATCTCACAGTAAATCAGGAAATTAACAAACGAAAAATCTAGTAATTTTTTTTTATAAAAATTTGGTTCAGAAAATGGGTGGAATCACTTTATTACACGATTCAATCAAATATCTTGGGTCTAAATTCGTATAGATCCATTTATTTATCAATGAAGTGAATTTCATTCCGCTGGGAGTCAAGTTAATTCAGTCGGTCCTAAGAGAATCCATTGCATTTAGATCAATCAATAAACA